ATAAGACTACCAAAGAACATAGTTCTTTTTGTATCACCTCACTCGCCTCGCCCTGATCGATTTCTTTTTATTAATTTATTTTTTATGGGAATAGATTAAATCATCTAGTAATTTATAATTATAAAATTCATTATTTTTTTAAGTTCTCCATAATAAGATTAAAATACTTATTAGGTTAGGTCTTAGGCCTCACACCAATTGCGAAATATTTCGTTTGTTGAAACGTTTCTTAGTAAGGGGTTTCCGTTGTACTAAGGGTGGGAATGGGAAGGAAGAAAGCGATCGGATCCGTGAATTCCTCATCCTCAAATAAGCCCTTCCCGGGGTATTGTCTCATAAGTAATTATTAGGATTAAAGTGTTGATATAATTAGAAGAAGCAAACGGCAAGTCCAAGTTAATAAAATAAACTAAGACTAAGAAAGAAGCGCATAACGTACATTTTCACATTTCTAATTTTAGGATTAAATTAAACAAAAGGATTTGCAAATAAAAGTGCTAATGCCACGACCAGTCCGTAAATTGTTAAAGCTTCCATAAAAGCTAGACTAAGCAATAAAGTACCTCGTATTTTACCTTCTGCTTCTGGTTGTCTCGCAATACCTTCTACAGCTTGGCCCGCAGCAGTACCTTGGCCAACTCCAGGTCCAATGGAAGCAAGCCCTACGGCCAATCCAGCAGCAATAACGGAAGCGGCAGAAATCAGTGGATTCATAGTAAGTTCCTCGTACAAAAAAAAAAATGGTTAATGATACAATCAACCAATGCATTATTACTTATTTTATCACTATAATCTATCGGGTCAAAGTAATTAAAAACTCTGAATTGAAATTATAATATTAGTGAATCGTCAGAATGACTTCGATATCTCGTTTTTTTTTAGTTTCTACCCATGATCAAATCTTTGTAAACTCATATGCATATAGTTCTACTTATTGCATTTCTTAGTTTCGAACCATTCTTTCATTCAATTCTTCGTTCTTTACTTACTTTCTATATCCGTACGTTCATCTGTTTTTTCATTCAATCTACAATTACAGACGAAAGAGAAAGACTTATATTGTATTGTAATCCATATAAACGAAATGCAGTGTGGTTAAAAAAAAATAAAAGAATCAACATTCAATATAGTAATAATAAATAGTATTATAGTAATAATATAAATATATAAATAGATATTAATAATATACTGGGAAAGAAATAGGAATGAATAAATGAAATAATAAAATATAAAAATATATAATATATAGTCCATAGGGATAATCCCTATATAACTAGTAAATATCTAATATCACATATACATTTGTTTCTTCCATAATGTAAACCACCTGCATTTTATTTTTATATTGAATTGGATTTTAGAATCATTCTTCGAAACATATGTAAGGGTTAGACTTATAGACATTACATATATCTAGTTTGACTTGACCCCCTAACCCATATTTTTCCAATTCCGTAATATGGTCTGTCTTCCCTCCTACGAGATTAGGTCATCCATACATATATAGATACAAATATATATGTATTATGTTGCCCAACCAAGTGCGTATTTGGAATCATGCATGACTTCGGGTAAGTGAAAAAAGACTATTAAAAAAGCTAATCAATGATGACCCTCCATGGATTCACCTATATAAGCCGCGGCTAAAGTTGCAAAAATAAGAGCTTGAATACCGCTTGTAAATAATCCAAGAAACATAACGGGGATAGGAACTACTGAAGGTACTAAAGAAACAAGAACAACAACTACTAATTCATCGGCCAATATATTCCCGAAAAGTCGAAAACTAAGAGATAAAGGTTTTGTAAAATCTTCTAGGATGTTAATTGGTAAAAGTATTGGAGTTGGTTGGATGTATTTCCCAAAATACCCCAATCCTTTTTTGGTAAGACCCGCATAAAAATATGCCACTGACGTGAGTAAAGCTAAAGCAACAGTAGTATTTATATCATTCGTAGGCGCAGCTAACTCCCCATGAGGTAACTGTATAATTTTCCAAGGTAAAAGAGCACCTGACCAGTTAGAAACAAAAATAAATAGGAACATAGTTCCAATAAAGGGAACCCAAGGGCCATATTCTTCTCCAATCTGAGTTTTACTCAAGTCTCGAATAAATTCAAGGACATATTCGAAGAAATTCTGACCGTCGGTCGGAATTGTTTGTGGATTCCGAACTGCTATGATGACTGAACTTAATAAGATAGCAATTACGACCCAAGAAGTGATAAGTACTTGGGCATGGATTTGTAAACCTCCTATTTGCCAATATAAATGTTGGCCCACTTCTACACCCGATATATCGTATAACCCATGGAGTATTTTAATGGAACATGGTATAGCATTCATATTGTCCTCTGATATAAATCGAACTTAAAAAATTATTTTGATTCAACCATCTCTTTCTCAACTCACCAACATTAATCATCTTTTAATACAAATTGAATTTAGGATACCAATAAATTTCAATTTTAGGATACTAAAAAATCACATAACATAATATAAATATCCCCATTTTTATCTCTATCTCTTTTTGAAGTTCAAGAATAGTAACCGATCCAATAAATCGATCGAGTTCCCAAACAATTAATTAATTTTATTATTCTTAATCATAATCAACGATTTCTTATATAGCTATAACGACCCTCGCAAATTGCGAATACTAATTTGTTAAGAATGAATCGAATTGAAGCTATAGCATCATCGTTAGCTGGAATCGAAATATCTGCGAGATCCGGGTCACAATTTGTATCAATTAAACAAATAGTAGGAATCCCTAAAATGACACATTCTCGAAGAGCCGTATATTCTTCTTGCTGATCAACGATGATTACAATATCGGGTAACCCCGTCATATATTTGATCCCACCCAAATATGTTTGCAAGGTAGATAATTTTCTCTTCAACATTGCTGCATCTCTTTTGGAAAGATGGTTGAGTTTCCCCATCTTTTGTTCTGCTCTTAAGTCCCTGAACTTATTAAGTCTCGTTTCCGTAGTGGACCAGTTCGTTAACATACCACCGAGCCACTTTTTATTAACATAATGACACCGAGCCCCTATTGCAGCTGATGCTACTAAATCCGCTACTTTATTTTTGGTACCAACGATTAAAAAGGTTTTTCCACTACTTGCTGCATTAAAAACTAAATCACAGGCTTCTGATAAAAAACGAGCAGTTCTCGTAAGATTTATAATATGAATACCTTTACGCTTTGCAGAGATGTAAGGGGCCATTCTAGGATTCCATTTTCGAGTACCATGACCAAAGTGCACTCCCGCTTCCATCATTTCTCCTAAATTGATGTTCCAATATCTTTTTATCATTTTTCCCCGCATTTCCCCACACTTCCTCTTTTTTTTAATTTTTTTTTTTTAGCGACAAGGTACCCTGAAATAAATAATTGTTCCGACGGAACCTTCTACCGTGGATTGACCCTTGATATATAGCCCAAACTATTAATTTCTTTTAATTACTTATTTTTTTATTACTAAATTAATAGTAATAATTGGACCAACCTAACCAAATAGTTAAAGTAAAAAGAATGAATCTCTTCTTAGGAATCATTAAATCGCGTAAATGGTTGTTGTGATGTCCCATGAAAATTGTTTGGAGCACATAATTCTCTATGGTATAACAAAATATCTCCCATTTCCAACTCGAATAAATTTTTCCTTTTGATTTCCAAATAAATATTTTTGTTTTCCCTTGAATGGTGTACTAATTTTTTGAATCCAGTACCAACAGGAATAAGCCCCCCCAGAACAACGTTCTCTTTCAGTCCTTTCAACCAATCAATACGACCTCGTAAAGCGGCTTTTGCTAAAACTCGAGCGGTTTCTTGAAAACTCGCTTCGGATATGAAACTTTGAGTATTCAGGGATGTCCTCGTTATTCCCAATAAGATTGCCCGATAATTGATCGTTTCGTCTAAAGCACGTCCCGCTCGTTCCGCTCGCAACAATCCGATTAATTCTCCGGGTGAAAAAACATTAGACATTCCATCTTCTGAAACCAACACTTTTGATGTTATTTGACGTACAATGATCTCTATATGTCTATTATGGATCTGTACTCCCTGAGATCGATAAACCTTTTGAATTTTATTAACCAAAGAGATACGACTCTGGGCTATGGTTAGCTCAGCTCCAATCAAGAATCCCCAGGGGATTCCAAGAATTCTTGGTATACGTTCGTTCCAACTTTCAACTCTCTTTTCGAGGTTCATCGATATTGAATCAATTGAACGCACTTCTAAGACCTGTTCCACTTTTGGAAGACCCTGCGTTATGTCACCAGATCTTGATTTTTCATATATAAATGTAACTAGTGTCTTTCCTTCATAAAGGATTTCTCCATAATGACCATGAACTGTTGCTCCTGGGGTAGCCAAATAGGGCTTAGCCGATCTTATAACTAAGGAGTCAACATGAACAATTAAAATTTGACCGGATTTTTTTATGTGTGGCCCATATTTGAATAAACATGCATTTTCACAAATAAATTGCCCAAGGCAAATTATTGTGGATGTCTCTTCACCAGAATCGTGATGAAGAAAACAACAATTTAAATGGAATGGATTCAAAATTATATTACTGCATGAATTGGGATTATAAATTCTTCTATTTTCATCCATTAAACAATATTTAAGTACTTTAAAAGTCTGTTTAAAATTGTTAAGTAGTAAATATTTCTTTAACGAGATTTGATTATGAGTTAATAAATGGTAAGATGAATAAAAATTCGTTATTTTAGGTACAATAGTACCTAAGGGACCCAACAAATACCTAATTGGGATTAGGGGATCCAATTCTTTTATCGCATTGTTATATTTCGAACCCTTGAATGGACTAATTCGAAAACAGTTGGATGATGACAAAATTATCAAAGATTGGCATTCCTTATGTTGATTCAACAACGTACCAATAGTTCCTTGCTGTTGGGTAAGTAATTGAAACTTCGCCTTGGAATGAAAGGGATTGATATTGGCGCGATCTAGCTCC